ATTAATACAACGCCAACATTGTTTGATTCCAAATTCAGAGCAATGCCTATTGTACCCTCTTCAAATTCTACTAATTCCCCTGCCATTACTTCATCAAGACCATGAATACGAGCAATGCCATCGCCTACTTGAAGTACGGTGCCGGTATTCACAATCGTGACTTCTCGATTATATTGTTCAATACGTTCACGAATAATATTACTAATTTCGTCGGCTCGAATGGTTACCATTAGTGTCTCTTAATTCTTTTTCGAAAACAAAGGGAGAAAAAAAAAAAAAAAAAATAATGCCTACAGTAAAAGGGCTAATCAGTTATTTCTTTCATGGCCCCGAGCATACCAATATTAGCACTGATGGTGCGTAAATGTAACTCGCTGTTCGAACAACTATTCAGAGTTCCTAGAGCTCCTTGTAAGGCTTGTTGGAAAACTCGCTGTCGGACCTGATTAATTGCTCTTTGTTGTTCAAAATGAATGGTTTCATTTTTGTAATTTTCTAATCGTTCCAAATTCTCATAAGTGGCATTAATCAAATTCTGTTTTTCTCGTTCTATCTCAGAGTATCCATTCACTCGAAACTCATCTGCTTCCATTTCCACTTTCCGTAAGCGAGCCCGGGCTTTTTCGAGCTGCTCAATAGCTCCTCCGCGTAGTTCTTCTGAATTTCGAATAGTACTCAGAATCCTCTGTTTTCGATTATCTAATAAATCACTTAATGAAAGTAGATTATTTTCCCATTCATTTCACAACTTCACTTCCATGATCTCTTCCCGAACCAAACATGAATCTTTCGATTCATTTGGCTCTCACGCTCAGTTACTTATGTTATGAGCATTCCCATATCTTTTAATGTAATGAGCCTACCCTCTCTTCTCTGTTCGTATTCCAAGATATGGAAACTGATACAAGACCAGAATATTCAGAGGACTCTTCCGACCAGACAAAAAAAATCTGTAATTGTCAGCAAAGTTGTTTTTTTTTCTTCAAATCCAAAAAATTCTTCTTATTTTATACATAGGTCGTCGATTCAGCATTGGATAAAAAAAGGGCGAGACACCCATTTTTCCAGTAAATGGTTCAAATCATTTTATCGATATGAGTGTTCTATATCGGATAAATTGCCAACTATTCATTTTGAAACCATCTCCGTACTAACGTAGTGGTAGAAAGAGTACCATGTTGTGCCTGGACTTCAGGCGGTTTAGCTTTAACCATGTTAATGGTCCCACATTATTGGTTGATAGAGAATCAAAGTTGATTTACCAATGAGTCACGAAATGCTATGGTTCTTACATATGATTTCTTAATTTATTCAGAAGTAATTCGTCGAGATCGTGCACCTTTCTTCCCTATTTATAAATAAAAAAAAAAGAAAGTGCAGCCGGTTGGATCCAGCCTATTCTTGAAATACACAACTCGCACACACTCCCTTTCCAAAAAAGATCAATACACCAAGCACTACACTTAGATTTATTAGATTTGTTGCTAAAATATCGGTATTCAACCCGAAACTCCCGGCGGATGGCCAGTAACCCAAGGAAACGAAAGAATCGGTTACATTTTTCATATGCTCTCCTCTTATAGATAGGACTAACAAAATCGAACAGAGTTCTTTTTGTATCACTTCGTCCCGTTTTTTTATTATTGATTTCTTTTTTTTTATTAATTGACTTATTTTAAATATGAATATATTCATTTCATTTGAAATCATTTTCAAATTTCAAAAATGGATTCTTTATTATTATTTTATTTCAATTGAAGTTCCCAATAAGATACTTATTAGGTCCCCGGTTTCATGTCAATTGCGAAATACCTGCAACGCTTCCTAAAAGTCAAAAGGGGTTTCCATTAAATTAAGGACGGGAAGTGAGAAAGCGAGTGGATCTACTAATTCCTCATCCTCAAATCAGACCTTCCCCGGAGTATTGTCTCAACGAAGAAGTGGAGTGAAGTTTTGATATAATTCGAAGAAGCAAGCGGTAAGTCGACGGCAATAAAATAAGAAAAGAAGTACGTATTTTCACGTTTATAGAATAGGATTAAACAAAAGGATTCGCAAATAAAAGCGCTAATGCCACGACCAGTCCGTAAATTGTTAAAGCTTCCATAAAAGCCAGACTAAGCAATAAAGTACCTCGTATTTTACCCTCTGCTTCTGGTTGTCTCGCGATACCTTCTACGGCTTGGCCCGCAGCAGTACCTTGACCAACTCCAGGTCCAATAGAAGCAAGCCCTACGGCCAATCCAGCAGCAATAACGGAAGCGGCAGAAATCAGTGGATTCATGGTAAGTTCCTCGCACCAAAATAAAGAAATGGTTAATGATACAATCAACCAATGAATTATTACTTATTATTCCATCACTAAGATCCACCCGATCAAAGTAACTAAGAACTCCGAATTGAAGTGATGATATACTGAATCATCAGAACTACTTCGATATCTCGTTTTTAGTTCCTATCCATGGAGTCTTTGGAAATCCATACGGTTCTAGTTCTTCCA